CATTACTAGTTACATTGACAGTTATCTTCAGTCTCAAATCTGTATTGATACGTTCATTCTAAGTGATAGTAGTGACAGTTATATTTCTAGGTGCGTTTTTGATAAACGTAGAACTAGTAGTGAAAGCGAGAGATCCAGTATAAGAACCCGCGCGAAAAGTAGTGATTTAACTTTAAGAGAAAAGTCTAATGATCTCGATGCAACTCAAAAATACAGGCATTTGTGGGTTCAATGCGAAAATTGTTATGGATTAAATTATAAGAAATTTTTGAAATCAAAAATGAATATTTGTGAACAATGTGGATATCATTTGAAAATGAGTAGTTCAGAAAGAATCGAGGTTTTGATCGACCCCGGTACTTGGGATCCTATGGATGAAGACATGGTTTCTCTGGATCCGATTGGATTTCATTCGGAGGAGGAGCCTTATAAAGATCGTATTGATTCTTATCAAAGAAAGACTGGATTAACTGAGGCTGTTCAAACAGGCGTAGGTCAACTAAATGGTATTCCCGTAGCAATTGGGGTTATGGATTTTCAGTTTATGGGGGGTAGTATGGGATCTGTAGTCGGGGAGAAAATCACCCGTTTGATTGAGTACGCTACCAATCAATTTCTACCTCTTATTATAGTGTGCGCTTCGGGGGGAGCGCGCATGCAAGAAGGAAGTTTGAGCTTGATGCAAATGGCTAAAATATCGTCTGCTTTATATGATTATCAATTAAATAAAAAGTTATTATATGTACCAATCCTTACATCTCCTACTACTGGTGGGGTAACAGCTAGTTTTGGTATGTTGGGAGATATTATTATTGCCGAACCAAATTCCTACATTGCATTTGCGGGGAAAAGAGTAATTGAACAAACATTAAATAAAACAGTACCCGAAGGTTCACAAGCGGCTGAATATTTATTTCAAAAGGGCTTATTCGACCTAATCGTGCCACGTAATCTTTTAAAAAGTGTCCTGAGTGAATTATTTAAGCTGCATGCCTTCTTTCCTTTGAATTCCAATTCAATCAAGTAGAGCGCACTAAGTTCAATTATTTTATTTGTAGAAAACAAGTAGTTAGCTTATCGGAATCAAAGTAAATAAGAATGGAGTTTTCTTTGGTGACCTAAGGTCGAATTGTAGAAAGAATAAAAAGTTGGAGATAACTCTTTTTTACCTAGATTCCCGATGACTAATTAAGAAGTCTCTATTATCATCAATCATCAATCATCAATCATCAATAAGATAAAAACGCGAGTTCTTCCTTTTGTAAAATTAGGCAAATAAAACGGATTTTGTCTTACGTATATAATCAAATTTAAAGATAGAAAAGATAGATATCTATCTTTTCTATCGTTCTCTATCTCCCCAAAATACCCTTTTTTCACTACAAATCGCAGTTTTGTCGCATTCTAACGAACCTTTCGATAATTTGTAAGAAACTCTTTCTTTATTAAATTAGAAGACAAGAACAAAACACAAAGAAATGAAAAAAAATAAGAAAGTTGATTATCATACCTATCTTTCATGTAGATAGATTAATAAGTCCATTTATTTAGTTCTACACTCCTTGGACTTATTCTATATACTCACTTAGATATATAGATACTTATCTCTCTAATAAGAATAAGAATTTAAAAATTGAATTTCTTAATAATAACTATGAATTCATAATAATACTAATTACATTACAATTCTTAATAATAATTAGTATTATTATGATATTTATACTAATTATAACAGGTACAAATAGTAAATCGAGGTACCCCATTTTATGACAACTTTCAATTTTCCCTCTATTTTTGTTCCTTTAGTAGGCCTAGTATTTCCGGCAATTGCAATGGCTTCTTTATTTCTTCATGTTCAAAAAAATAAGATTGTTTAGATCTGAGGGGACCCAACCAACCCCATACATTTTTTTAAAACTTAGACTTGTAGCATAACACAGATATTTAGTTCGGGAAATATGGTATAACATGTGATTTCCGCCGAACATAAAGGAAAAAGCTCTTATGCCTGCGGAAAATGATCTATGAGTAAATGAATTCTAGCTAGTTTCAAATAGATCAGGATCGCTAGATGCCTAAAATGTAAAGTTGGTGGATCTATATCAATATGTATATTGGGATCATATGAAGGTTATGTTATTATTTTAGATCTAACCAATTTGATGAATTCCTCCTAAAGGTCCCATCAAACTAGTACTAGTTCACATCAAACTAGTGCTAGTTGATGAGAATTCCTTCGGAAACAAAAAAAGTAAAGTCAAAATCATTTGGGGTATTCTCTCAATTCCAATAAAATGCAATCGGATCAAGTATGAGTTGGCGATCAGAACATATATGGATAGAACTTATAACGGGGTCTCGAAAACTCAGTAATTTTTGCTGGGCCCTTATCGTTTTTTTAGGTTCATTAGGATTCTTATTGGTTGGAACTTCCAGTTATCTTGGTAGAAATTTGCTATCTTTTGTTCCGTCTCAGCAAATCATTTTTTTTCCACAAGGGATCGTGATGTCTTTCTACGGGATCGCGGGTCTCTTTATTAGTTCCTATTTGTGGTGCACAATTTCCTGGAATGTAGGTAGTGGTTATGATCGATTCGATAGAAAGGAAGGAATAGTGTGTATTTTTCGTTGGGGATTTCCTGGAAAAAATCGTCGCATATTCCTCCGATTTCGTATAAAAGATATTCAATCGGTTAGAATAGAAGTTAAAGAGGGTATTTATGCTCGTCGTGTCCTTTATGTGGACATCAGAGGTCGGGGGGCGATTCCATTGACCCGTACTGATGAGAATTTAACTCCACGAGAAATTGAACAAAAAGCCGCGGAATTGGCCTATTTCTTGCGTGTACCAATTGAAGTCTTTTGAGAAAAAACTGGGGTTTCTCAGCAGGAGGGAAAAAAGCAACAATCCTCTTTTTTTTGTGGTTTTTATGCGTATCCAAATCCATGCAATGCAACTCAATTGAAACAAGTAAGAAATTGAACTACTAGAATTCAATTCATCTCATAGATCAAACGATTTTAAAAGAAAGAAATTTCTCTTTTTTTTTAAGTTCAATATTTTTTGGAAGTGATACTTTAGATGCAGATAAATCATATCTTCTAAATTATTTCCTTTTTATCAATCGACCTTTTTTATCTTTTTGTTTGTGTTCTTTACTAACCAATAATGGGTTTTCTTAATAATGATAACCGGCCCATTTCTGTCTTGTTTTGCCGCTAATCATCAGAATATCTTTCTCTCAATTGTTCTATTCTTGGCTATAGAGAATCGTTGGAATTTTTTCGAAATATTGGATAGTTTGATAGAAAAGGAGTTCTTTCGTCTCAAAATCTCAATAATATTCATTCTTTAATAAAATAAAGTTAAAGTGCTTCTTTCGTTCATTCATCGAAAGGAGACACTTGTTTGGAATTTGATGAATTGAGATATCTGGAAACAATTGATTATTTCTTCATTCGAATTCAAAGTGGAGTTTTAGTCCATTTCTGTATTTTTTCTAGATTCAAACAAAATCACAAATAAAATAGATTCATAGGTTTGATATCTTGTCTCGAACTCGTGTTTGAAAGAAATATTCGATGACATAGAGTCGACAAATGAAGTGGGTTAATTTAAAATTCACAGGTGAAAAATGGCAAAAAAGAAAGCATTCACTCCTCTTTTGTATCTTGCATCTATAGTATTTTTTCCCTGGTGGATTTCTCTCTCATTTACTAAAACTATGGAATCTTGGGTTACTAATTGGTTGAATACTGGTCAATCCGAAATTTTTTTGAATGATATTCAAGAAAAAAGTATTCTAGAAAAGTTCCTAGAATTAGAGGAAATCCTCTTGTTGGACGAAATGATCAAGGAATATTCGGAGACACATCTACAAAAGCTTTCTATAGGAATTCACAAAGAAACGATCCAATTAATCAAGATACACAATGAGGATCGTATCCATACGATTTTGCACTTCTCGACAAATATAATCTGTTTTGTTATTCTAAGTGGTTATTCGATTTTAGGTAATGAAGAACTTGTTATTCTTAACTCTTGGGCTCAAGAATTCCTATATAACTTAAGTGATACAGTAAAAGCTTTTTCGATTCTTTTATTAACCGATTTATGTATCGGATTTCATTCACCCCATGGTTGGGAACTAATGATTGGTTCTGTCTACAAAGATTTTGGATTTGTTCATAATGATCAAATTATATCTGGTCTTGTTTCCACCTTTCCAGTTATTCTCGATACTATTTTTAAATATTGGATTTTCCGTTATTTAAATCGCGTATCTCCGTCACTTGTAGTTATTTATCATTCAATGAATGATTGATAAATGATTCACCGATATTAATCTAATCCAATTAGAATGTTTCTGACCTTGTAGTTCTACATAAGTATTAAAAACTTTCTATCCGGGGGATTTGCATCCTATAGTATTAGTATTCCAGTAAAATGATTCCAGTAAATAGCAGAATCGTGGATAGGGAACTAGACTAGCGACCTACCAAATTTATTGTAGAAATTTTCGGATCAATGATTAGACCATGCAAACTAGAAATACTTTTTTTTGGATAAAGGAACAGATTACTCGATCTATTTCCGTATCGCTCATGATATATATCATAACTTGGACATCCATTTCAAGTGCATATCCCATTTTTGCGCAGCAGGGTTATGAAAATCCACGAGAAGCTACTGGACGTATTGTATGTGCCAATTGCCATTTAGCTAATAAACCCGTGGATATTGAGGTTCCACAAGCGGTACTTCCTGATACTGTATTTGAAGCAGTTGTTCGAATTCCTTATGATAAGCAAGTAAAACAAGTTCTTGCTAATGGGAAGAAAGGGGGGTTGAATGTGGGCGCTGTTCTTATTTTACCGGAGGGGTTTGAATTAGCTCCTTCCGATCGTATTTCTCCCGAGATGAAAGAAAAGATAGGCAATTTGTCTTTTCAGAGCTATCGCCCTAATAAAAAAAATATTCTTGTGATAGGGCCTGTCCC